TGTTAAGCTCCACTTATTCTTGTACAGTCAAAAGGGGATCGACTCTGTAAAAGATGAAAAAATTTTTATTTAATCCTTGTTAGATCATCAATAATGTACCAAGGGTTTCTTTAGAGTATACCGAATCAGTATAGCTATTCTTCTTCTGACACAGCAACGAAATTTCACAATCAGTATTGAAATATAAGGTTATAAAATATATTTTTTCTTCTTGCTTGTAGTTGTAGAATTAGTGCCGGTCAATAAAGAATTTATCAAAATAAAATTCCTGCAGTACTATATATTCTACTTCTATATCGTACTTGAAATATAATAATCGAAAAAATCTAAAAGATTTCACTAGCCTCTATTATCTGACTATAAACTGAGGATAAGGTAAAAATACGACAGCCAGTATTATAAATCTAAAGAAAGAGAACAAAGAAGCAATGAAAATCAGCAACCTACACATTTATATCCAAAGGAAAGCTTCTTTGGGGACCTAAGCTAAGTCCAAGGCTGCCCTGAAAGACAAAATGTAAAAAGCGGGTTTGAGTGATCAATCATATAAGTCTTTTTTTCTTTTCATTCGAGAGATTCTTTGAATGAACCGACTAATCAATTTAATAAGTTTAATTTAAAATCAAAATATGCGTTTTCCTTATAAGCTAAGATCACTCGTCGTTGTAAAAAAAAGGATTCAAATATAAATAAAAGTTTTAGCAATTTTTTCCCATATTTCTAAAAAGAAAGTTTCTTTTTTTAATCAAGTTATAAAAAACCTATTATTAGTTTTTTTAAATTATTTTAATTTTTAATATAAAAAAAATATATTCCATATATACTAATATAATATATATTATATATAGTGGTTATTAGTTTACTCAAACTTTGTTGATTCGCAATTTTGAGATGGGTAAATGTCACAAATAATGAATGGATTTCTTAACTATATTACTTTATTTTTGTTTATCCTCCTTTCTTTTAAAAATTTAAATTAGTGCTTTCTAAACTTATGTATAAAAATAAATTTTTTATTTAGGCTCTTTATGCTTACTATAACTAGTTATTTTGGTTTTCTACTAGCAGCTTTGACTATAACCTCAGCTTTCTTTATCGGTCTGAACAAGATAGGACTTATTTGAAATTAATTGAATTAACAATTTATAAAAAAATCTTTGTGTCATAGTACACATATTCGATATTTACTTATCATGTCAATTTTAAAGTTTAGATTAATGGGGTAACTCCTATTAAGATTTAATGATAAATATTACCTCCCTTTTTCACCTTTCAACAAAATTTAAATGATTGAAGTTTTTCTATTTGGAATCGTCTTAGGTCTAATTCCTATTACTTTGGCTGGATTATTCGTAACTGCATATTTACAATACAGACGTGGTGATCAATTAGACCTTTGATTAATTAACATCTATGTTTTTTGATTGACCTCCTATTTGCTTTAATATACAGGAGGTCTAATTAAATTTGCTGTTGAATTATTTCCGTTTTATTTTGGACCAATAACACAACTTAATAAGAATCTAATCACGCTCTGTAGGATTTGAACCTACGACATTGGGTTTTGGAGACCCACGTTCTACCGAACTGAACTAAGAGCGCTTTATTTTTATTATCACAAAAACCAGCCAACCTGTCTTGGCTATATATATACAAGCATAAAAAATAATTTTTTTTTTGTATATCCTATTTATTTTAATCAATATCAAAGAAATCCTCGTTACTGCTCATAAGGTAAGTAATAGGTAGGGATGACAGGATTTGAACCTGTGACATTTTGTACCCAAAACAAACGCGCTACCAAGCTGCGCTACATCCCTTTCAATTGGTCTACAGTGTCATTATCATTGTAGAGAATCCTTGTGTTCTTTTCCACATATTTATTTAATTGATATCCCAACCAAACCAGCCTTTTACTCTTTTTTTAATCTCATATAACATATAAAAATAAGAGACTATTCTTTTATATGTAGATATGTAGTGAATAAGTATGAAACCATAAAAAAACGAGTAGTTGTCGGGAATTCTCAACTAGAACAGGATGCCTTTTTTTAAGATAATTGCTAATTTTTACCAAATTGTTGTACATTTCAATCTGCGTTAGGTATTCTACGTTGAAATACGAGTGTCAGTCATTAACTACATATACACATATGGTCATATATGTATTACTATTATGTAGTACAAATTAGAATAAAATCACAAAAAAAAGAAGGAGGACCTAAAATGCGAAATCTAAAAACATACCTTTCCGTGGCACCTGTAGTAAGTACTCTATGGTTTGTTTCTTTAGCAGGTTTATTGATAGAGATCAATCGGTTATTTCCGGATGCGTTAATATTCCCCTTTTTTTCATTATAGTAAGTGAGCCCTGAAAGGGGTTAATAAAATCAGAGCTATAATAAAAAATCTTTGACTAATAGTTTTTTTTTTTATTTTTTTATAATCATTTAAATGAATAAAAGCGGATTCACCCTAGTCAAACTACAAACTCAGGGTTTCGAGACCAAAAATAAATTATTTTATAATAGTGTGAGAAATAAAAAGCAATACTTATAATAACAATACAATATCATACAAGAGAATTCAATGAAAAAAAAAATATTGTACATCAATTATAAGTATAAAGTTAGAAATCTTTATATTACTTATTATTACTATATTGATAGAGTGCAAAGAAATATTTCATAATTGGATTTTACTTTAGCAACGTCTATTTTTTCTTTCTTTTTCGCTTGTGAAAATGGAAAAAGAGAACGGTTGAGTCAATCAAAAATCCAAAGGAGGTTCATGGCCAAGGGTAAAGATGCTCGAGTAACTATAATTTTGGAATGTGTCTCTTGTGTTCGAAGCCGCGTTAATAAGGAATCGCTGGGCATTTCTCGATATATTACTCAAAAAAATCGACATAATACGCCTAGTCGATTGGAATTAAGAAAATTCTGTACCTCTTGTTACAAACATACGATTCACGGGGAGATAAAGAAATAGATTTAATTGACCGCTTGCGCGTCCGCCTTGCTTTCCAAAGAAGAAGAACTACATATTTTTTATAGCAATATATATATTATAATTATTTTATTTATATAAATAAATATAAAACGGATCCTATATTTCGTTAAATATAAAATAAACCCTCCTTTTTTTAATTTTAAATCATTTCTGATTCAATCAAAATATAATTAGGATTCTCAAGACAATGAATAAAACCAAATGGCTAAATCCAAGCGGCTCCTTCTTAAATTTAAGCGATCTTTTCGTAGGCGTTTGCCCCCGATACAATCGGGGGATCGAATTGATTATAGAAATATGAGTTTAATTAGTCGATTTATTAGTGAACAAGGAAAGATATTATCTCGGCGAGTGAATAGATTAACCTTAAAACAACAACGATTAATTACTATTGCTATAAAACAAGCTCGTATTTTATCTTTGTTACCTTTTCTTAATAATGAGAAACAGTTTGAAAGAAATGAGTCAACTTCTAGAACTACAGACCTTAGAATTCAAAATAAATAATCTTGCTCTTCAATTGATTCAAAAAAACTGCAATCCGACTTCAAATGCGCATTGATCCTTTTTTTTATTTTAAAAATTAATCCCTTTTTATTGAACGTGTTTATTTATTGTGACGACTTTATCATAATCATATGATATCCTATATTTTTTATACTAATTTATACTCTACCTTCTCAAATTCACTTATCGGAGAAACATTACACTGGATTCCTCGCAATATCTTTATCTTCTTTTAAGATCTCGTTGTAAATCATATAAAGACAATTCCTATTTAATATAGCAATCTGTGCAAGTATTTTACGATTAAGAAGCGAGCGCCCCTTGTACAGATTGTGTATTAATCCATTATAACTAAAGTCTAGTTTATTGGTTCGAATTACTGCATTTATGCGAGTAATCCACAAACGACGAAAATTTCGCTTTTGCCTACCTCTATCTTGATGAGCCGAAACCAAAGCTCTTATTTTCTGTTGAATAATAGTCCGAGAAAGTCTTGAGCGAGCCCCTTTAAAACTTGCCGCAAATAAACGAATTTTGGTTCTACGTCTTCGGGCAATATATCCTCGTTTAATTCTAGTCATTGAATAAATGAAACTTTGGTGAATAACTAATTTATTTTCTTTCAGTTATTTCCTTTACCTTTCCTAATTTATTAATAACAAAACGGATTATTCCAGTGTATAAAAAAAAATTCCAATGTCTTTTGCTACTATAACCTTCCTGACCACGATTTATTTATAGGCTTTTCGCCTCGAAATCATAAATTGTATTATTGATACTAGATATCAAAAACATAGTAAATAAAATAGGTATAGTGGTTTCCTTCGTTTTTATGGTTGCTTCTTAACGGTGAGGTCCTCTCTATACACCGGAGCCTTATCCCTCATTTAATCAATCCTTCTTATTGTTAACTTGTACAGTTTACACCTTTTGACTCTACCCATTATTATCCAGTAATAGGTTTTTCACAAAAATACCAACCTATACAGTAACGGTATTTTTTTTATTATGAGGATTCGCTGAATAGCTGACCTTGTTAGTCCGTTCTTGCAGGAGTCAAGGGTAAAATCTTTTTGCTTTTTAAATTGTATTTCCCTGCTTAATGAATACCATTTTATATCAATGGGGAATTCTTTATCATCTTAAATTATAAATGTAAATGATTGGATTTGTACCAATGTCAACCATAAATTAATTTGTATGTATAATGACAGGTCTTCTTACATTCTATCCCATATCACTATTTATCATTACTTATACTTGATTCATTTTTATTTTTGCGTAGTCCATGATCTGAACGAGTCACACATACACCCTAGTACATGTTCCTCGTCGCTGAGGACATCCTCCAAAAGCGGGAGATTTGGTTACCTTTTTAATTGGCTGGCGTGTGTTTCTAATAAGTTGTTTAATAGTTGGCATGTTGAATCATATAACAGAATGGGATGGTTTAGATCGATCCTAACCGGATAATTATGAATCCTTTTTTATTGAATCTATTAACTCCAGTAAGAAGGTAAAATATCACATTATATATACTTTTATTTTCGTAAACGTAAAATCTATCTTATTTTTATTAAACCGCTACAAGATCAACAAGTCCGTGAGTTTGGGCTTCTATTGCTGACATAAAAACATCTCTTTCCATATCTTCGGAAACAACCCATAGGGGTTTGCCCGTTCTTTGTACATAAACCTTTGTGAGGGTTTCGCGCAGCGTAAGTAGTTCTTCTGCTTCCAAGATAAAATCACCCGTTGATGCCTGATAAAAAGAACTAGAAGGTTGATGGATCATTACCCTGATGAAATAACATCATAAATTATTTATTATAGCGTGAAAGAATAATATTAATCTAATAAAACTATATAAAAAAGATAAATTTGAACAACCGTACGAGCATCTTTTACGTATTGCATACGGCTCCATAATGGATTAACCTTAGTTACCTTAAATTGAATAAATTTAAAATCATAGTGGTTCTTATATTCACATAGGTAAATGATCCACTAACCACCCTTCTTTTTGGAGTAGTTAAAAAAATACTACGATGGTTCCGTTGCTTTATATATATTTCCCCCATAATTTAGCAATCCCAAAGTTTCTTTTTTTTTGTATTCTTTCAGAATAATATATTGTTAAGAGTTTTTTGGTGTGAAAACAAAAAAGTTTGTGACGCTCAAACGTGTCTCCTACTATATTATATCAGATAAAAAAGTAAAAGCCCTTTATCTCATACTACTCTTTCGATACATAAGTTAACTATTTTAAAAATTAAAAAAAAAAAACTATTAATAATTGAATATCGAATTCAAAGTGCCATGCTATTATTACTTAATAGTCCTATTTCATATATCGCGAAGGCATAGTCTTGTTTTCTTTTTTTTTATCTCAAAAAAAAACTCAGTGACGCTAAGCGTGCGGGAATGCTAGACGTTTGGTAATTTCTCCTCCGACCAGAATAAAGGATCCCATTGACGCGGCTAATCCTATGCATATTGTTTGTACGTCTGGTTGAACAAATTGCATAGTATCATAAATACCTAATCCAGGTATTACCCATCCACCGGGAGAGTTTATAAACAAATACAGATCTTTGGTATCATCCTCTATACTGAGATAGACCATAAGACCTATAAGTTGATTTGAGATCTCGGTATCCACATCTTGTCCTAAAAAAAGAAATCTTTCTCGATAAAGTCGGTTGAGTGGGCTAAAATTGTATTCCCTCGGAACCGTACATGCATCTTTTAATGCATACGGTTCAATACACATCGCGAAAAAAAGAATCAATGTGTAGATTCTAGTTTTTTTATAAAGAAAAATTCATTAAACTTTTCTTTCCTACTAACTTCTTATTGATGTATTCTTTACATCAGAATTTAATCCAAATTACGATGTAATTTTCTTGTTCCTGAATGGTCCTCTTGAATTATTTTAGGTTTATGCTCTACTCCGAGTAAAGATCTAACCGGTTTTTATTTGTATATATAGGCCAAATACCTAACTACTACTTCTTTTTGCTACGATTTTTTTAATGAAAATTTTATTCATGTCTCTCCCCAACTCTAATATTCAATGCATTCATCATATTACTCAATTTATTAACAGTTTGAGATCACTTGTGTTTTTATATTATAAATAATAGAAGAATATTCTATTAACTAGAAATCATAGATATATCATATATTAACAATTGGTTTTTTCTAAACGGAGCCTGCCGAATATTTCCTTTTATTGTTCGAACTAAAACAACCATAAATTAGTGTAATTGCTAATATTAATCTGTATAGCCCCTAATAAATAGATTTTTTTCTACTTTGCATTTCACGCTCCAAATTTTTGATAATTGAATCAATCTTTCTTGGGCGAAAGAGGGGATATCTCAATCGGGTAAGAGAACGGGGAAATACCATATAACCAAATAGATTTGACAAGTCGCACTATACGTCAATCCACGATGCATCTTCTTCTCCAGGACTTCGAAAAGGTACTTTTGGAACACCAATAGGCATTAAACGAAAGAAAAATTAAGTACTATATTTCACTTTGATGTGAAAGCGTAAAAATAAAATGTATTTATTGTCTTACTAATATTTTATACAGAGATAAAAAAAAACTAAGTTCATAAATAAAGTAAGACAGAATGAATAAAATAAATTTTTTACAAATAGGGTTTTCCTTGGGATGATAAACAAATATAGAAGCAGTTAATCATAAAAAAAACTATCACAGACCTACCATTGCGTATTTGTACTTATCGGGTGTAGAATAAATCTGCTTCTTTTTTTTCCTAGGAACAAAAGAATTCCTCTTTTTTTTTTTTTTAGATATTCTTACTAAAAGAATAGAACAAATTTTAATCCTTTCCTCAACTAAAAACTTAAAGTAAGGTCCATAGTATAGTTTTTTTACAGTGCAATAAAGTTACATAGCGGCTATTTTTAATTGAAAAAAGGGAGTATTTTTATGGGTTTGCCTTGGTATCGTGTTCATACGGTTGTATTGAATGATCCCGGCCGTTTAATTTCTGTCCATATAATGCATACTGCTCTAGTTGCTGGTTGGGCCGGTTCTATGGCTCTATACGAATTAGCGGTTTTTGATCCTTCTGACCCTGTTCTTGATCCAATGTGGAGACAGGGTATGTTCGTTATACCTTTTATGACTCGTTTAGGAATAACCAATTCCTGGGGTGGTTGGAATATCACAGGGGGTACTCTAACAAATCCGGGTATTTGGAGTTACGAGGGTGTGGCTGGTTCACATATTGTGTTTTCTGGCTTGTGCTTTTTAGCAGCTATTTGGCATTGGGTGTATTGGGATCTAGAAATATTTTGTGATGAACGGACAGGGAAACCCTCTTTGGATTTGCCCAAGATCTTTGGAATTCATTTATTTCTCTCAGGGGTGGCTTGCTTTGGTTTTGGCGCATTTCATGTAACAGGATTGTATGGTCCCGGAATATGGGTATCCGATCCTTATGGACTAACGGGGAGGGTACAAGCTGTAAATCCAGCGTGGGGTGTGGAAGGTTTTGATCCTTTTATTCCAGGAGGAATTGCTTCTCATCATATTGCAGCAGGAACTTTGGGCATATTAGCGGGTCTATTCCATCTTAGTGTCCGTCCGCCCCAACGTCTATACAAAGGATTACGTATGGGAAATATAGAAACCGTCCTTTCCAGTAGTATCGCTGCCGTCTTTTTTGCAGCTTTTGTAGTTGCTGGAACTATGTGGTATGGCTCTGCAACTACCCCGATTGAATTATTTGGTCCCACTCGTTATCAATGGGATCAAGGCTATTTCCAACAAGAAATATATCGAAGAGTTAGCGCGGGGTTAGCTGAAAAGCAAAGTTTATCTGAAGCTTGGTCTAAAATTCCCGAAAAATTGGTTTTTTATGATTACATCGGCAATAATCCTGCAAAAGGGGGATTATTCAGAGCGGGTTCAATGGATAGTGGGGATGGAATAGCTGTTGGGTGGTTAGGACACCCTATCTTTAAGGATAAAGAAGGTCGTGAACTTTTTGTACGTCGTATGCCTACTTTTTTTGAAACATTTCCGGTTGTTTTGGTAGATGGAGACGGAATTGTTAGAGCCGATGTTCCTTTTAGAAGGGCGGAATCTAAATATAGTGTCGAACAAGTAGGTGTAACTGTTGAGTTCTATGGTGGTGAGCTCAATGGAGTAAGTTATGGTGATCCTGCTACTGTGAAAAAATATGCTAGACGTGCTCAATTGGGGGAAATTTTTGAATTAGATCGTGCTACTTTAAAATCCGACGGTGTTTTTCGTAGCAGTCCGAGGGGTTGGTTTACTTTTGGACATGCTTCTTTTGCTCTGCTCTTCTTCTTCGGACACATTTGGCATGGCGCTCGAACCTTGTTCAGGGATGTTTTTGCTGGTATTGACCCGGATTTGGATGCTCAAGTGGAATTTGGAACATTCCAAAAACTTGGAGACCCTACTACAAAAAGACAAGTCGTCTGATACAATAGATATATATTTTTTGTATTTAGTTTTTTGATTTTGATATAGGCTACCAAAAAAGCTTGATTTGAATCTTTGACTCTTGTCTTGCTCTTTCTTTATCCAGAAGACGATCTCAAATAAACAGGTATGGAAGCTATAATTGTAAATTACGCTCGAATCTATGGAAGCTTTGGTTTATACATTCCTCTTAGTCTCAACTCTAGGAATAATTTTTTTCGCTATCTTTTTTCGAGAACCGCCTATAATTAGAACTAAAAAAACAAAATGATTCTTCTGTATCTCAATTGAAAGTAATGAACCTTCCAAAATTGGAAGGCTCATTACTTCAACTAGTCCCCGTGTTCCTCGAAAGGATCTCTTAGTTGTTGGGAGGGTTGCCCAAAAGCAGTATATAAGGCATACCCAGTAAAACTTACAAGTAAACCAGATAGAAAGATGGCAACTAATGTAGATGTTTCCATTTTTATATAATTTCAAGACCGCAATGGTCTATGCTAAGATCATTTATTTACAACCGAATGGTATACAAAGTCAACAGATCTCAATGAATATAAAATAGTATTTATGGCTACACAAACCGTTGAGGGTAGTTCTAGATCTGGTTCAAGACGAACTAGTGTCGGGGCTTTATTGAAACCGTTGAATTCAGAATATGGTAAAGTAGCTCCTGGGTGGGGAACTGCGCCGTTAATGGGTATTGCAATGGCTTTATTTGCCATATTCTTGTCTATTATTTTGGAGATTTATAATTCTTCTATTTTACTGGATGGAATTTCAATGAATTAGATTCTATTAAGTTAACTAGCTTTTCAAGCTAAGACAGACCCCTTATTTTTATCCCATAGATTTGGCAGTTCGACCGTGAAATTTCTTTGTTTATGTATTTCCGGAATATGAGTGTGTGACTTGTTATAAAGGATCCTATAGATAGTACAGAGGTAGGTCTGTGATCTTGATAAAGATGATTTTATTTCGTCAGATATT